CGAACTTCTGTGTATTTTTACCCCGTTAATTGCCAATTCTTGGTCATTGAGATTCATGGTAATTCGGATTAATATTTAGGTATAGATATTACCTCTTTTTTCTCCTTTCAAACAAATTGAAATGATTGAAGTTTTTCTATTTGGAATTGTGTTAGGTCTAATTCCTATTACTTTGGCTGGATTATTTGTAACTGCCTATTTACAATACAGGCGTGGCGATCAGTTAGACCTTTGATTAATTAACATCTCTTTTTTTGATTGACCTCCTCCTTTCTTTAATATCCAGGAGGTCAAATAAAGATTGCTGTTCCAGTTAGTGTTTCAGTCAAATTCCATCGAAGAAGATACAAATCACGCTCTGTAGGATTTGAACCTACGACATCGGGTTTTGGAGACCCACGTTCTACCGAACTGAACTAAGAGCGCTTTCTTCTCATAAAAGAAAAGACTGTAAAGAAAAGGATTGGCCCCAATACATCTTGTATGCATACACATATAGTATCATCATAAGAATAAAAGATTCTATATGATATGTCCAACGTGAATTGATCTCAAAAAATCCCTCGTTACTGCTCAAAGGAGCAGTAATAGGTAGGGATGACAGGATTTGAACCCGTGACATTTTGTACCCAAAACAAACGCGCTACCAAGCTGCGCTACATCCCTTCCATTGGTCTACAGTGTCATTGTAGAGAATTCCTGTCTTGTTTTCCACATCGTTATTGCCTCTATTAAAATCTAGAATTTTTATGTCCATTTCGCCTTTTTGGTCTCATTTAACATATAATAATAGTAAAATACTTCTGGAACCCCTAGGAAAAATAAATGAGTCTTTTTGGGGAATAGTGGGGAAGAAAAGGACGTTTTTTCTGTATTTAACAAAAAGTAAATCTTATTTACTGGATGATTGTACATTTCAATATGTATTATCTTATGTATGTATTACTATAAAAGGAGGTTTTTCAATGCGAGATCTAAAAACATATCTTTCCGTGGCACCGGTACTAAGTACTCTATGGTTCGGTTCTTTGGCAGGTTTATTGATAGAGATTAATCGTTTTTTCCCGGATGCGTTGACGTTCCCCTTTTTTTCATTCTAGTTATTGACGTGGGAAGGAATAAAGAAGATTAGAGATACAATTAAATAAAGCCCCTTCTTTTCTCTTTTTTCCCTAGAAAAAGGGAGGAAAGAGAAAGAATATTACATTCAACAGCTGTGAGAGTCGGGTTCAGGTTGGAATTAAATTAATATGAATTTCTATGTATTAAATTTCTATGGAAGTCGAATACAAACTCTGGTTCTAGGGAAAGCGTATTCTAGACGATAATTATATGAAATACTGTACTGTTGAAATATAGTTTAGAAATCTTTCTATCGTATTTCCTATATTGATTGTAATGAAATCTTGCATAAGAGGATAGCTAGTTACAAATTTTTTCCTTCCTTTCTTCTTTTTCATTTCGAATTGAAAAAGGAAGAGTTGAGTAAATGAAAAATCCAAAGGAGGTTCATGGCTAAGGGTAAAGATGTGCGAATACCGGTTCTTTTGGAATGTACCGCTTGTGTTCGAAACGGTGTTAATAAGGAATCAACGGGGATTTCCAGATATATTACTCAAAAGAACCGGCACAATACGCCTAATCGATTGGAGTTGCTAAAATTCTGTCCATATTGTAACAAACATACGATTCATGGGGAGATAAAGAAATAGATCGAACGAACCGAGCACCGGCGCCCTTATCTTTCTTACAAGGAAAGGGCAAAAATGACATTATATATATAACATATTTAACATAGTTAAAGATAATTATAAACAAACCAAATCCTATTTATTTATTCTAATAAAAGATACGGCTGAAATAGGATTTTAGGGATAAGAAATAAACTAACCAAACCATGGAAAAATCTAAGCGAACTTTTCTTAAATCCAAGCGATCTTTTCGTAGGCGTTTGCCCCCGATCCAATCGGGGGATCGAATTGATTATAAAAACATGAGTTTAATTAGTCGATTTATTAGTGAACAGGGAAAAATATTATCTAGACGAGTGAATAGATTGACCTTGAAACAACAACGATTAATTACTATTGCTATAAAACAAGCTCGTATTTTATCTTTGTTACCTTTTCTTAATAATGAGAAACAATTTGAAAGAACAGAGTCGACCACCAGAACTACCAGTCTTAGAGCCAGAAAAAGATAGGTTTACTCTTTCTTCACTTGAATTCAAATGCCCATCCGAACTCAAACGCGGATTTCTTTTTTGTTGGAAAAATCCAAGAATCCGGATTGAAGTCTCGTGTCGTAAGAAAAAAAAAGAATAATCTGGGAAGAATAAAATTTTTTATTGAACGTGTTGATTCATATTTATTTTGACTACTTTCTGATATTTTATCATATTCTAATTCTATTCATTTTTATTCGATCTTCCCGGAGTTCATTCTCCGGGCAACTCCGTTTAACCGGTGGATTCTTTCCAACCTACTTCTTTTATGATCTCATTGGAAATCATATAAAGACAATTCCTATTTGATATAGCTATTTGTGCAAGTATTTTACGATTAAGAAGCAACTGTCTCTTGTACAGATCATTTATTAATCTACTATAACTATAGCATACCCCCCTTTCACGAATTGCTGCATTTATTCGAGTGATCCACAAACGACGAAAGTTTCTTTTTTGCCTATCCCTATCCCGATGAGCCGAAACCAAAGCTCTTATTTTTTGTTGAGTAATAGTTCGAGTAAGTCTTGAATGAGCCCCCCGAAAGCTTGATGCAAATAAACGAATTTTTGTTCTACGTCTCCGAGCGATATATCCCCGTCTAATTCTGGTCATTGAATAAATAAAACTTTAACGAATAACTAATAGATTTCCTTTCTTTCAGTTATTCTTTTGCCCCTTTCCTAGTATATTAATAACAAAACGGATTTTTCCAATGTATAAACTAAAAATTCCAATGGCTTTCGCTACTATAACCTTCCCAACCACGATTTTTTATTTTTTTTATAGGCATTTCACCTCGAAATACGAAATTGTACTATACTAGGTTAAAAAAAATAGCAATGATAACTAAATAGTGGATTCCATCGTTTCTATGGTTACTTCTTAAACGGTGAGGTCTTCTCTATACACCGGAGCCCTTACTTCATTTAATCAATGTTATTGCTAACTTGTATAGTTCACATTCTTCGGCTCTACCCATGAATTATCCAGTAATAGGTCTTTCACAACGAGCTCTACCTATACAGTAACGGTATTTAATTATGAAAGTTGGCTGGGTAGCTGACCCTGTTAGTCCGTTCTTGCAAGAGGGGTCTATGTTACTAAGATTTCCTCCGCTTAATGGATAACCATTTGCTACCAATGGAGAATTACTTCTCATCTTGAATTGAGGTGAGTGGTTTTACACCAATAGAAACCATAAATTTCATACACAATAAAAGGGATATGACCCCATTTTCTTATTTTTAGATAGTAAATGTAGTTTGTTTTTCCGTTCTATCCTATTTGATCATTGATATTCGAACATTGTTCTCTTTCCTTTGTTCTAGTTTATGATCTGAACGAGTCGCACATACACCCTAGTACATGTTCCTCGACGCTGAGGGCATCCCCGAAGCGCGGGGGATTTTGTGACATTTCTGATTGGCTGTCTTGTATTTCTAATAAGTTGTTTAATCGTTGGCATGTTGAATCATATACATAATGGGCTGGTTTAGATCGATCCTAACCGTATGATTATGAATGACTTTTATTCAATAGAATAGAATCGATAGATCAATAGAATCATCAATCAATAGATAGTAAATAAATAAAAGTCATAGAATATTAAACGCGGCAGGGTTCATTTTAAATCACGAATTGACGCGAAATTCAGGCTATTTATTGTCATTCAACCGCTACAAGATCAACAATTCCATAAGCTTGGGCCTCTGTTGCTGACATAAAAATATCTCTTTCCATGTCTTCGGATACAACCCAGAAGGGTTTCCCCGTTCTTTGTACATAAACCCTTGTCAGGGTTTCACGTAGTTTCAGCAGTTCTCCCACTTCCAGGATGAATTCTCCCGTTGCTACTTCAGAAAAAGAACCAGCGGGTTGATGGATCATTACCCTGATGATATAAGATAAAAAAGGTTTCTCTATTTCGCATGATGAGGGGAAGATAAAAGAAAGATAAAAGAATAACAAGAAAAAAGATAGAATCGAACAACCGTACGGGCATTATGCATTGCATACGGCTCTACAATAAAATTGACCCTTACCTTCAAAAAAATAGGATCGATCAGACCCCGATCGGTAAATGATCAACTTACCACCCTTCTTTTCGGAGGAATTCAAAAATACTATGATGGCTCCGTTGCTTTCTATATTTATTATATTTTTTTGTCTGTGATTTGTCTGTCATTCAGCAATCCCAAGGTTGCTTTTTTGTTTGATCAAATAAACTAAGGAAAAAAGAATCTTGTTTTTTTTTTTTCGCTCTATACTATAAATATTGTTAAGAGACCTCTGGTGTGAAAAAAGTTTGTGACGCTGAACTGGACTTCCGATAATAAAATAGGAAATACCTTTTTCTCATATTACTCTCTCGATACATAATCTAATGTTTTGAAAACAAAATTTCTTATATCGAATTCAAGGTGCCATGCTATTATTACTTAAATATTCATATTTCATATGGCGAAGGCATAGTCTTCTTTTTTCTCTCAAATAAAAGCCTCATTGGCGCCAAGCGTGAGGGAATGCTAGACGTTTGGTAATTTCTCCTCCGACCAGGATAAAAGATCCCATTGAAGCGGCTGATCCCATGCATATTGTCTGTACATCTGGTTGTACAAATTGCATAGTATCATAAAGAGCCACCCCCGGTATTACCCATCCGCCAGGAGAGTTTATAAACAAATACAGATCTTGGGTATCATTCTCCATACTGAGATATATCATAAGACCAATAAGTTGATTTGAGATCTCGCTATCAACCTCTTGACCTAAA